GGAATAATGGCACGATTAGATCTCATAGAATAGAGTTCAATTAGACTTGATCTATGTTATTCTATTCTATTCCGCTTTGACTGTCATTTCTACTTATCCATTTTTCATAGATTTTACTGTTCCATTTTGATTCCATTTCCATTTTTAGGTCAATAATGCAATAAACAAAGAGAAAAAAAGATTCGAATTCCATAGGGTTAAATAAAAATTGGATTCATAGGAACCATTCATTTTTTGATAACTCATTATTATAGAAATAAAATTATAGAACTACGATCTTTGGCTCTGGAACTGAACCATTTCCTTGTATCTGACCGGGTTATTCTATTCCATCTCTTAGAAACTCAAAAAAATACTCTAATAAAATGAACAATAAAAAAAACACAATAATCAAATATTTGAATAGATCCTGGAAAGGAGGGAATATTCTTGTTATGAGCCTTCTTCGATATATCATTCGTTCGTACCATACCGCCTCTTTTGGAGCAAAGACGCGGCGAAGCCTTAGGATTTTAGGCCTTTCTATCTATTTAGTCATTGTAGGGGGATTCTCGCTACGGAGTTATCTAAGAACTGATCACAGCAATTGGATAAGGCTGCAGATGAAACAGGAGTCCCAGAACTGGGATCAGGGCGGGTCACACCGACCCCAACTAGTCACAAGTGAGTTCAAAAAAGAAAGGGATAGGAATCCCGAAGGCGACCGGATCACTCAAAAATCAAAAATCGAGGGTTCGACAATCACAACGGCACCTTTCCTAAGTCTCTCCTCTAACCTCATACCGATCCATATTCCGGTGCCTGGCGGTTTTTACGTAATAAACCTCGACGTAATCATGCTGCTGAATTTCGGTCTATCCCAGCTCAGTAAGAGGATTTTGGAATATCTTGTCGAAGATTGGCATGCAAATGACAGAAAAGCAGAATTGTTGGAACATATGATAAATCTCTTTGATCGCTGGGTTCTCCTAGAAATCGAATTGATCCGAATCTATATTTTTCTTTTGAAACTGCTCCGCGGCCCCGGTTATTATTTGGAATGGGCAAAAGAAGAAGCGCTTTTAAACCAAAAAAAAGCAGACTACAAAGGTCGGCTAGAGGTCCGAAGTTTAGGCCCAGTCAAAATTTTATTCACAGCGCATGGTGTGCTAAAAATTTATCTCCGTCTAACCAATACCTCAATCAAGAAAGAGATCAAAGCGCGCTCTAAATTTCGAACGAAAAATTTAGAGCGTTTCTTTAATACGATTTATCGTCGTTGGTTAAAAGCTCATCTTCCGTGGAACGCAACCCTTGAACTAAACGAGCACTTTAAGAAACGGATCGAGCAGTCGTATTCTCGTTTACGGTTCGCACATAAGCCCATTTCGGGTAAGGCGGCAAAAGATTTTATGATAGTGGATCTCTTCGGTGGACGATGGCGTACTACTTTCAACCCTCACAAAAAGCAAATAAAAATGAAAAGTCTAGAACTAGAAAGCAAGACTAACAATGATTTGGTCGTTGCAGTCCTTCGGATCAATTTGAATCATCCTTTGAATCATCCTCAGACAAAGAGTTTCGGGATAAGGTTTGCCGTTAAAACACGGGGCGACCTCGATCCTATTACGAAACTAGGTTTGGTGGCGATATTTTGGTGGTATTTTCATTTTATCTAATTGGTCTATCGGAGCAGGGTGGGTGGCTTATAATTGGTCTATCGGCGGAGTTAGCTTAATCTTTTGTTGGTATCGAATTGGTTCGGCGTGGTCCTATCATAAATAGGAAAAGTAAGAACTAGCATTAGTATTGAGACTCAAACTCATAGGGAAGAAAAATCAATATACTTTGACTGTCGAATCAGGATTCACTAGGACAGAAAGCATTGGGTCGAACGCTTCTTTGGTGTCAAGGAATAGCTATGAATAGTCATCGACTCCCGGTAAAGGGTAGAAGAATGAGACCTAGTATGGGACATCCAATGCATTACAGACGTATGATCATTACGCTTCAACCGGGTTATTCTATTCCATCTCTTAGAAAAGAAAAAAAAGGAATTCCGATATGCACTTCAATAGACACCCCCTTTCTAACAAATTAGAGAGATTTGGTCTACAACAAGAACTCGAAGAACTGATTAAGTTACTCATTGTTATTCTAAAACTACTAAAACTACTTGAAATACTAATTCAAGTAGTTTTAGAAAAAAGGAGTACCTTAATGGAACGACTTCGTAAAATCTAGTTGGCCAAGACCTTTTTATTCTTTTGTTTCACGAAATCTTTTATTTCGTGAAACAAAAGAATAAAACAAACATAAGAAAACTCATTGATATAATTAAAAAAAGTGTATATACTTAATTCATTTTCATATAAAGAAATAAAGAGAAAGACAAAATGAAACAAATAAATTGCGGTGGAGGGAAACGCAAATGAGACTTATCAAAATCAGTTCCAGTTGGCTCGTCGGGAATTTCTTATTGGTCGTTATCCGATTCTCTAATTCGGTTATTGTAGTCGGGGTTTTTTATGGATTGCTAACTACATTTGCCATGGTTGGGCCGTCTTATCTATTCTTTCTCCGAGCTTGGGTTATCGAAGACGTCGAAGAACAAATGGAGAACGAGAAGAGGCAAGCAGCACGAACAGGTTTTATTATGGGACAAATGCTCCTGTTCAGTTCGATCTATTATGCCCCTTTCCACGTAGCATTGTGCCGGCCTACTACAGTAACTGTTCTAGCTCTAGCATATCTTTTGTGGTATTTCTTCTCGAACAGTCAACAAACCTTTCTCGACTCATACGGATTGACTATCAGAAATGAAATGAATAAGAAAAATCTAACCATTCTGCGGAATCTTACCATTTTTTCTATATTCATCAATAATCTAATGTGGCAATTATGCAACAGTTTCCTTTTGGCAAGTGTCGTCTTGTCGAGATTATTGAACATTTATATGTTTCGATCTAACAACAAGATGTTATTTTTAACAAGTAGTTTTATTGGTTGTTTAATTGGTCACTTTGTATTCACGAAATGCGTTGGATTGCTATTCGTCTGGATACAGAAAAATCATCATATTCCATTGCATATCATTATTCAATCCAATCGATACATTCTAGATTCCTTGAAATCCAATCAGAGCATTAGTCGGTACTTTAGATCAGACTGCGTAGACTTTGTTGTGTCACAATCGATGTACTTTACCTTAGACTTTCAATACTTTGTATCAGCAGTGATAGAAGAAGTGAACCGAATCCTTAGGATTCTCACACTTGCTACCTGTTTAGTCATTGTAGGGGGATTCTCGCTACGGAGTTATCTAAGAACTGATCACAGCAATTGGATAAGGCTGCGGGTGAAACAGGAGTCCCAGAATTGGGAGCAAAGTTGGGCGCCCCTACCCCAAATGGGAAAAAGTGAGTCGAAAAAAGGGAGCCAGAGGGATGCCGAAAGCGTCAACAAACACGAAAAAAAAGAGATCGAAACAAATGAAAATGCAAATTTCCTATGGTTTGACAAATTGATTACTTTTTCTCTTTTCGACTATACACGCGTAAGACAACCATTTATATATATAGGAACTCACGATGTTCCACTAGATAAAATGTCAGAATATTCTTTTTCTAACTGTATAAGTGATGGAAACGAAAGAATTTCTTTTATGGGTTCGCCTCATGTCTCAACTTTTTTGCAAATGATACGAAGGACGATATCTATATTGACATCAGAAGAAGGAGCCTTGAAGCTTTGGGAACAAAGAATGAAGAAAAAATGGAATATTGATTCAACCATTCGTCTCTCAATGAAACTGAGAAATATACCTCTATCCCTATTGACATCAGAAGAAAGAAGATCCATTAAGCTTTGGAAAAAAAGAATGAAGGAAAAACAAAAAAATATCACTAAGGAGTTTAGTTATAGAGTCAAAACTCTAGATAAGCAATCTATTGGTCTGAATACACTCGAAAAAAGGACTCGATTGTATCGATTGTATAAGGACAAAAAATACGTAGAGAGTTTATATGATCCCTTATTAGGTGGACCAATCCGTTCAAATAATAATAGGGTCTTGTTTTTTAATAATAAAAAATTACCAAATTCCCAAAATAAAATATTCTTTCTGATTGTAGTAAAGTTTTTGCAAGAGTATTGTGAAGAATATCCTCATTATTTTCAAGGTGATTTTCATTTTTTGAAAGATTTTTCTAAAAGATTTCTTAAACTACAAGAAGAAGATGAAAGAAGAATAACAGATTTGAACAAAATAGAGTTGCACAACATAAATTCAATAGATTTTACAACGAAAACAAGCATTTTCAACTTTTTTTTCACCAATTGTTCGTTCGATGTAGATTTTAAGAATCAAAGATTTAGAAAAAATCCTATAAAAAAAAAAGAAAAGGTAAGAATAAGAGAAATGCTAAGGAAAAAAATGCTTCTACATTCATACGAAACAATGGAAGATCTTTTTGAAAGTCTGGACATCAAAATGGCAACACGGAAAAAGTTTTATTTACTTATATCAGACAACGTGGAAGATTTATTAATTGAGCAGGCCCCTACAAAATACGATTGGGAAGTGGGTCAATTTGATCCTTTTGGTTGGGGTGAAGAGAAAGATACTCAATTCAATCAAATTCGTCTGGAAATTTCTAAGCCAGAACCAAAGCCCTTCTTTGGTGAATCTTTAATATCAGGTTCTCTGCGAGCACAACAGTGTAAAACAGCTATTGGGAGACTGTTTCAACTAAGGCCGCATTCCTTACTTTTTTTGGACAGAACATACCTATTTTTGGAGAAAACTGTTTTGTATTTTGCAAGGATGATAAGAAAGCTGATAAACATATTGGTTATAAATATACTTTCTAATTTGATATATAAAGAGTTTATAACTTCAATATTTCAAAATAAAAAGAAAGAATTCAACATTTTGATTTCCGATTTGAGTAAGGATAAGGATATTTCAGATTTTGACAAAAACAAAACAAAAGAAAAAAAAGGGCAATTCGAATCGACGGCAGAACGGAAGAAAAGACTAGTCAAACTATACGAAGATACAAAAACAAGCACAACAAGTACAAGGCCAATCCATTTCTGGGAAACCCTTCCATCTCTTCAACTAATTAGGAGTTGTCTTTTACTAATGAATGTCTTTCTTAGAAAAAAAGTATTCATACCTGCATTAATACTAGTTAAAAATATCATTCGTAAACTTTTTTTCGGAACTACCGAATGGGCTCAGGATTTCGAAGATTTGAAAAAAGAAGTCCATATTATATGTGACTATTCGGGAGATGAATTGCCCGAGAACTTCTTTGACCAACAATTCTTGATAGAAAACCTGTTTTTGCAGTTTACACTGGGTATTCAAATCAAAATAGTATATCCTTTTCGCCTAAAACCATCCCACAGATCTAATGGGGAATTCCCTTCTAACAAGATATCGGAAAAGGGATTGACAAAAGATTACGTTTGTTTTTTAACATTTTGGGGAACAGAAGTTCCCGAGCCCTATGATAATTTTGATACGGGAAGCCAACTTGTCCTTTTTCAACTTACCGAACCTGTCCTTACAGAATTAAAAAAAACAATTCGAAAGTTGAAAAATAAATTTCTAAAAAAACGAAAAAAAAAAAAAAAACCACTTTCAAAAACAAATCAAAGGAAGAAAATGAAATTGAGAGAACTAGATAAATTGACTGAACCTAAAAAGGAAAAAGATTCACTAATCAATACTAATAACTGGATGATTTATCCATTTTCGACCCAAATGAAAGATCTGGCTGATAGAACAAGCCAAATAAAAAATAAAATAGAAAAAGTGACAAAAAAAAAGAACCAAAAATGGCTACCTTCAGAGAAAAATAGGAGTTCGAAGAAAATAAGTTATAATGCTAAAGAATTCCAATTCAAATCGTCAAAAAAAATTTTGCAGATAGTCAAAAGAAAAAAGAGTCGATTAGTTCGTCAATCCAACTTTTTTATAAAAATTTGGATTGAAAGGCTATATATAGAAATCTTTCTAGATATCAGTAAGATAGCTAGGCTCGGGGCACAACTTGTTCTTGAATCAAGAAGAAAACCAAATGATATTAATCAAAAAATGGAGAAAACAAATCAAAATACTCTTCCGTTTCTTTCACTTATAATAAAATCACTCAATCGGTTTCTTTCACTTATAATAAAATCACTCAATAAGGATTCAAAAAATGTTTATGACATATCACAAGCATATGTATTTTTAAAATTATCTCAAATTCCAATTCCTAACTTATCTAAATTAAGATCTGTCCTTCAATATTCCGGGACATCTCTTTTTCTTAACAATGAAATCAAAAATGAAATCAAAGATTTGTTTGGAATCCAAAGTTTATTTCATTTGGAATTAAAAGATCCAAATTTTCCAAATTCTGGAATGAATCAATGGAAAAACTGGTTAAGAAGTCATTCTCAATATAAATCGAATTTCCTCCAGATTACACGGTCTAAATTAAAAAAACGGCAAAATTGGAGAAATCGAATAAATCAACGCCGTATGGTTCAAAATACAGATTTAAAAACTTTAGACAAATTGAATTTATATGAAAAAGAGAAATTAAAGAAAAAAAAAAATGATTTTGAAACAGACTCCTTATCGAATTCCCAAGAGAATTCTAAAAAAGATTATAACTATAATCTTTTAGCCTATCAATTTCTTAATTATGACAATAAGAAAGATTTGTATAGTTCACCATTACAAAGATCCCTACTCCAAGTAACTAATAATAAAAAGCTTTCTTATAAAACAGATCACAATAAACTATTCAATGTCTCTATACTCAAAAATGCTATATCAGAACATGATATTCTGAGACTAACTAGAAACTATTTTGATTGGGGAATTCTCGATTTTTGTCTTAGAAGGAAGATTGATATTGATTCATGGATCCATACCGGAAGCGCACATAAAAACGAAGATCTTTCTTTTGTTCCAATTCTTAAAACTAACGAAGTGGGAGGGGAAGGAGAGGGGGAAGGGGAAGACAAATCGTCCAATATAAAAAAAAACCTTTTTGATTGGATGGGAATGAATAAAGAACAAAATCTTACCCGAGGCGATTTTGAATTTGAATTGTGGTTCTTTCGAAAATTATTTATCCTTTTCACCCTATATAATAAAAACCCATGGTTAATACCAAAGAAATCACTTGTTTATGAAACTACAAATTTGGATGACCAAAAACCAGAGATTCTATCAATGGACGAAGTATATTCTTTTTTAATGGAACAAAATGAGCTAATGCATGCAAGATCCTATGGTCTAAGGCTAAGAAATAAAGAAATACAAGCCATTATAGAAGATAAACTGTACCCATACAAAAAACAAGGAAAAGAGGGTGTGTCCAGAAATGACCTAAAAGTGATTCTGAACTATCCCAAGGACAAAGAAACTCTCTTTGAAAAAAGAATGGACAACTGGCGAAAAGAAAAAACAAAAATGACAAAAGAAGAAAGACTACAACTGCAAAAAGAAAAAAGAGAAAGCCTAAAAAGACTACAACTGCAAAAAGAAAAAAGAGAAAGCCTAAAAAGACTACAACTGCAAAAAGAAAGAAGAGAAAGAGCAATAAGACTAAAACTCGAAAAAAGAAAAAGAAAAAACAGGGAAAAATTAAAGGAAAAAGAAAGAAAAGAAAGAGCAAGAGAAAGAAAAAAAAAGAGAAACCATTTCAAATATTGTGTTCGTGGAACAAATCTTATGTCGGATCTAGTGATGTTTGTACAGCCTCATGAGAGGCCATTTATAAAACCGATGTTTTTGCGTCATCAACTAAGATACAGCGCGTTTTTAAGTTTCAACCAACTAATCACTACTATGAAACTATGGTCTTTTATGACCAAATATGCACTCCCAAAAGCACTTGTTGTAGAATCTATTATCAGCAACGAAGTCGAGCTGGAGCTGTTGGTAGCTCAAAACAAAGCTGTTTCAGACATCTCAAAATGGGGAATAGTTGATCTCGTCGGGCTTGATTTTTTTCAATTGGATGGTGATTCAATTCTATATAAGACAGTAAGACTTTCATTGGTTCATAAGAGCAAACAAGAAATGAATCAAGAAATGAATCGAAGATATGGAGAAAAACAGTATCTTGATAAAAAAAATTTTATCGAAGAAAAGAAAAAAGATCATTCTGATTTACTTATTCCTGAAAATCTTTTATCCTCTAAACGTCGTCGGGCATTGAGAATTCTAATTTCTTTCAATTCAAAAAATAGAAAAAAGAATACTCAGAATCTCATAAACAGAGAAAATTGCAATGGTAATAACATAAAAAATAACGATCCCATTCTGGATAAAAGCAAACATTTTGATAGAGATAAAAAGAACTTCATTAAATTAAAGTTTTTTCTTTGGCCTAATTATCGAGTGGAAGATTTAGCTTGTATGAATCGCTATTGGTTTGGTACCACTAACGGCAGTCGGTTCAGTATAATAAGGATCCATCAATATCCCCCGTTGAAACCTCGGTGAGGTTCGTTTTTTTGTTCAGTCTCCATAGCATTTTAGCATTTTCGAGGCCTTTGAAGCTTTTATCATTTATGTACAATTCGATTTCTCCTACACTGCTCCCCTTCGAGTCTAATGAAGTTCGGAAATCAAAATTCTTTATCGGCCCCTAACCCGACTGACGTAAAGTCATGAACTCAATTCGGTTATTCTTTCTTAGTCTTAATAAACCTAGGAACCATTCATTTTTTGATAACTCATTATAGAAAGCTCATCATAGAACTACGATATTTCGCTCTGGAACTGAACCATTTCCTTGTATCTGAGAAGAACTTCCAGATGAATAGGAAGGAAGCTTAATCGGAATGAATCATAATTTTTCTTCTATGATCGATTGGTATAAACATCAACAACTCAGAATTGGATTAGTTTCGCCTCAACAAATCCGTGCTTGGGCCCAAAAAATTCTTCCTAATGGAGAGATTGTTGGAGAAGTCAAAAAACACTATAGTTTTCATTACCAAACCAAAAAACCTGAAAAAGATGGATTATTTTGTGAAAGAATTTTTGGACCTATAAAAAGTGGAATTTGCGCTTGTGGAAAGCCTCCCGAAAAAGAAGATCAAAAAATAAATATCATTATAGAAATATTATATATAGAGTTCAAATAGGGTATGGATCCAATCCATCCCATTATTCTTTGTAATATAATTAGACTTCGAGAAATATTGACCATTTATCCTATTCATATTGATCCTTTAGTTCAGTTTTAATTCCAGTTTATGAAATTTTATGAAATTTCATTTTCATTCAATTTTTGAAAATGTCATTCGAAAATTTCAAAAAAAGAAGAGGAATATTCTTGTTATGAGCCTTCTTCGATATATCATTCGTTCGTACCATACCGCCTCTTTTGGAGCAAAGACGCGGCGAAGCCTTAGGATTTTAGGCCTTTCTATCTATTTAGTCATTGTAGGGGGATTCTCGCTACGGAGTTATCTAAGAACTGATCACAGCAATTGGATAAGGCTGCAGATGAAACAGGAGTCCCAGAACTGGGATCAGGGCGGGTCACACCGACCCCAACTAGTCACAAGTGAGTTCAAAAAAGAAAGGGATAGGAATCCCGAAGGCGACCGGATCACTCAAAAATCAAAAATCGAGGGTTCGACAATCACAACGGCACCTTTCCTAAGTCTCTCCTCTAACCTCGACGTAATCATGCTGCTGAATTCCGGTCTATCCCAGCTCAGTAAGAGGATTTTGGAATATCTTGTCGAAGATTGGCATGCAAATGACAGAAAAGCAGAATTGTTGGAACATATGATAAATCTCTTTGATCGCTGGGTTCTCCTAGAAATCGAATTGATCCGAATCTATATTTTTCTTTTGAAACTGCTCCGCGGCCCCGGTTATTATTTGGAATGGGCAAAAGAAGAAGCGCTTTTAAACCAAAAAAAAGCAGACTACAAAGGTCGGCTAAAGGTCCGAAGTTTAGGCCCAGTCAAAATTTTATTCACAGCGCATGGTGTGCTAAAAATTTATCTCCGTCTAACCAATACCTCAATCAAGAAAGAGATCAAAGCGCGTTCTAAATTTCGAACGAAAAATTTAAAGCGTTTCTATAATACGCTCTATCAGGACCGACTTGACAGCCAAATTCCTTGGAATGCGACCGTCGAACGCGACGAGCACTTTAAGAAACGGATCGAGCAGTCGTATTCTCGTTTACGGCTCGCACGTAAGCCCATTTCGGGTAAAGATTTTATTTACCTAGATGTCTGCGGTTATGGAGAAAAGATTTTTTTCAACCCTCACCACAAAGAAATAAGACTCGAGGGTCTAGAAAGCGAGACTCGAGATTCTCTTGTGGATTATTTGATTGGAGTTGTTCGAATCAGTTTGGCTGATCCGAACCCAAGCAGTTTCGGGTTCGGGATAAGGTTTGAATTGGAAACTCGGGGCGACCTCAATCTGCGTCGGAAATTGACTTTGGGCTTTTTAGTTTGGTTTTACAGCAGGGTTATTTTTAAATATATTTGAGATTATTACCTCGTTATGTAATTCCCGAACAAGCCTTTTATTGAATAGGTAACGAAGACCTTTTTATTCTTTTGTTTCACGAAATCTTTTATTTCGTGAAACAAAAGAATAAAACAAAAGAATAAAACAAACATAAGAAGACTCATTGATATAATTAAAAAAAGTGTATATACTTAATTAAAAAAATGAATAAATAAAATAAAAACAAGAATAGATAAGAAGAAATGCGGCCTCCGCCTAGATATTTCAAACCTTCGACAAAAACAAAACTGCCAGCACCAACTCCGTTAATAATTCCATCAATTAGTCGTCTATCAAAAAAAGAAAATATTTTAGCGAATCCTCTTATACCTTTAATGAAAGATATTGCATAAAAAGCATCTATATAACCCCGATTAGTAGACCAATGATATACGACAGTTATTATTTTGTCGCTAATAGGTCTCTTAGTACCTTTTTTAGCAAGTGAATTCAAAAATTGGAAATTTTGTAAAGATGAATAAATAGGATGATATAACGAGCATGCTATAAATATTGCAAAAAAAGAAATAAGGACTGAAAAAGTAGAATTGATTAAAAATTCATACCAATTAAAATCATTTTTTGAGCTTTGATGCAAAAGGTTTAAAGACGGAATGAATAGTTTAGATAATATATCCAATGGAATTCCTTTGAATTGATTCAAAGGAATTCCTATAACCCCTATAAACAAAGTAAATAGTACCAAAACAAGGATAGGAAATAACATAGTATTGTCCGATTCGTATGGATAGGAGACAATACTTTTAGTGCGAAAAAAAGGAATAGTAATAAGGGGTCGAATCCTATTTATTACACTCCCATCAATTTGAGATGCCTTCCTGGGAAAAAACGAGTCCCCTTGATTATTATTCATTATTAATAAAGCGACTAAAGTCCTTTTTTTTAGCATTTTTTTTTCTTCTTTACCCCATAAAGATATTGAATAGAAGAAGCTATTTGTTTTTCCGCTGTAATTTTGAAAATTAACATTGAAATGTCCTTCAAAAGTAAGTAAATAAACTCGCAACATATAAAATGCAGTTAATCCTGCTGTGAAATAAGCTATGATGGCAAAAATAGGCGAATAGACCCAACTAGCATTAAGAATTTCATCTTTTGACCAAAAACAGGCGAGAGGGGGAATACCACAAAGGGAAAGGGTTCCTAATAAAAAAGCCGTTCTTGTAATTGGAAGATGTTTTATTAAACCACCCATAAGACTCATATTTTGACTCTTAGCTGGAGAATAACCAACAAGAGCTTCCATTGAATGAATAATAGATCCTGACCCTAAAAACAACAATGCTTTTGAATAGGCATGAGTAATCAAATGAAATAAAGCAGTTCGATAAGAGCCCATACCAAGAGCTAACATCATATAACCCAATTGAGACATTGTAGAATAAGCCAAACTTCTCTTAATATCTTTTTGAGCAAGAGCTAAAGTAGCTCCTAAAAGTACTGTTATTATACCTATCAAAGCGATTAGATTCATCAGGTAAGGTAGAACTTTCAAAAGAGGAAAAAGTCGAGCTACAAGAAAAATTCCAGCAGCTACCATAGTAGCTGCATGTATCAAAGCCGAAATAGGAGTAGGCCCTTCCATCGCATCTGGTAACCAGATATGAAGAGGGAATTGCGCTGATTTAGTAAGAGCACCAGAAAATACTAGAATAGTACATAAAAAAACAAATAAAAGATTAACCTCGTTGTTATAAATCAAGTTAGTGACTAGTGCGAACAAATCCAGAAATTCGAAACTACCCGTTAGCCAATAAAGACCTAAGATGCCTAATAATAAGCCAAAATCCCCTACACGATTCGTTACAAATGCTTTTTGACAAGCATTTGATGCAATAGGTCGCGTAAACCAAAAACCTATTAATAGATAAGAACACATTCCAACCAATTCCCAAAAAATATAAATTTGTATCAAATTAGAACTAGTAACCAACCCCAACATTGAAGTATTGAAAAAACTCATGTAAGTAAAAAATCTCAAATAGCCTTGATCATGAGACATATAATTGTCACTATAAAAAAGAACGAGAATTCCAACTGTACTAATTAATATTGATAAAATAGAAGAAAGTGAGTCAATGAAGAGTCCAAACTCTAAAGAAAAATCATTATTGATAGTCCATGACCATACATAGTGATAGATAGAACTGCTATTTATTTGGTGAATAAAAAGACCGGTCGAAAAAACCATAACTATACTTAACACTAAAACATTCGGAAAAGCCCATCTACGACGAAGTTTTTTTGTTGCCTTCGGAAAAAGGAGAAGCCCCCCTCCTATGAAGATAGTTACTGGGAGTGTAATAAAAGGGATGATCCATAAATATTGATATGTACATTCCATAAAAAAAATCTTATTATTTAAAATGTGAGGTGAGGAATCATTCATTAATCATTATTTTTACTGATCAAGAAAAAAAAATATTCAAATAAATAATAATCATAGTTAGTTAAAGGAGTTCCTTTTATGAGAAAAAATTCATTGATCTCAGGTATTTCAAAAGAAGAAAAAGAAGCAAAGAGGGGATCGCTTGAATTTCAAATAATAAGTTTAACTATGAAAATAAAAAAAGTGACTTTACATTTGGAAGTGCATAAAAAAGACTATTTAGCTCAAAGAGGTTTACGAAAAATTCTAGGAAAACGCCAACGACTTTGTTCTTATTTGTTAAAACAAACTAAAGTAGGTTATAAAGAATTAATTAGTCAATTGGATATTCGGGAGTAAAAAATGAGTTAAATTGAAAAGTCTTTTCTTTTTTAGTATTATTATTTGATTTCTTAGATCTGGAATTTTGCAAATATTTTTTTTTCGTTTTCAATAATTAACGAAACAATGAATTGAGTAAACCCTATGAATGTACCAGCCACAAGAGAGGGCCTTATGATAGTCAATATGGGCCCCCACCACCCCTCCATGCATGGTGTTCTTCGACTCATTCTTACTTTAGATGGTGAAGATGTTATTGATTGTGAACCCATATTAGGTTATTTACACAGAGGAATGGAAAAAATTGCGGAAAACCGAACAATTATACAATATTTGCCTTATGTAACACGTTGGGATTATTTAGCAACTATGTTCACCGAAGCAATAACAGTAAATGGGCCAGAACAATTGGGAAATATTCAAGTCCCTAAAAGGGCCAGCTATATCAGAGTCATTATGTTGGAATTGAGTCGGATAGCTTCTCATCTCTTATGGCTTGGTCCTTTTATGGCCGATATTGGCGCGCAGACCCCTTTCTTCTATATTTTTAGAGAAAGAGAGTTAGTATATGATTTATTTGAAGCTGCCACTGGTATGAGAATGATGCATAATTTTTTTCGTATCGGAGGAGTAGCAGCTGATCTACCTCATGGGTGGATAGATAAATGTTTGGATTTCTGTGATTTTTTTTTTAAGGGAATTGATGAATATCAAAAACTTATTATGAAAAATCCTATTTTTTTAGAACGGGTTGAAGGAGTAGGTATTATTGGTGCAAAAGAAGCACTAAATTGGGGTTTATCAGGACCGATCCTACGAGCTTCTGGAGTACAATGGGATCTTCGTAAAATTGATCATTATGAATCTTACGATGAATTTGATTGGGACGTTCATTGGCAAAAAGAAGGAGATTCATTAGCTCGTTATTTAGTTCGAATTGGTGAAATGACGGAATCTATCAAAATTATTGAACAGGCTCTGGAGGGAATTCCGGGGGGGCCCTATGAGAATCTAGAAACCCGATCTCTTGATAGAAAAAGGGATCAAAAATGGAACGATTTTGAATATCGATTCCTTAGTAAAAAAGCTTCTCCTACTTTTGAATTGCCGAAACAAGAACTTTATGTGAGAGTCGAGGCTCCAAAAGGCGAATTGGGAATCTTTCTGATAGGCGATCAGAGCGCTTTTCCTTGGAGATGGAAAATTCGTCCACCGGGTTTTATCAATTTACAAATTCTTCCTCAATTAGTTAAAAGAATGAAATTGGCCGATATTATGACAATTCTAGGGAGTATAGATATCATTATGGGAGAAGTTGATCGTTAAAATGATAATGGATATAAGAGGCATAATTGAAACAACAGAAGTAGAAACTATATATTCTTTTTCCAGATTCGGATCTTTAAAAGAGATCTATGGAATTCTAGGGATGCTTTTTCCTATTTTTACTCTTGTAATCGGAATCACGATAAGTGTCCTAGTAATTGTTTGGTTAGAAAGAGAAATCTCTGCCGGATTCCAACAACGTATTGGACCGGAGTATGCGGGTCCTTTTGGAGTTCTTCAAGCTCTAGCGGACGGGACAAAATTACTTTTCAAAGAGAATCTTTTGCCATCTAGAGGGAATACTCGTTTATTTAGTCTCGGACCGGCCATAGCAGTCATATCAACTCTATTAAGCTATTCAATAATTCCTTTTAGCTATCCGCTTATTTTAGCTGATCTTAATATTGGTATTTTTTTATGGATTTCCATCTCAAGTATTGCTCCCATTGGGCTTCTTATGTCCGGATATGGATCAAACAATAAATATTCCTTTTTAGGTGGTCTACGAGCTGTTGCTCAATCAATTAGTTATGAAATACCATTAACTCTCTGTGTATTATCCATATCTCTACGTGCGCTTCGTTGAAATAGAAACTTAGTTCTCTTCCTTTTATTTTTCTTAGTTCGATTTTTTTCTTTATTTGTTTAGTTATTTTATTTATTATTTCTATTTAGTCTATTTTTATTTCGAAAGCTTTTTTATTTAGGAAGAAGTATAAATGATAGGAAGAAAGTGAATTGAATAGATATTTTTAGTTTTTTATTCATCATTTTTATTGATGAAGTCAATTGGATAGTTATATGAGTGAAAGAAAACCGCTTGCAAATTTGCAGTAATAAAATGGATACTTCTTTCCTATGTACAAGAGTAAAGTAGAAATAAGAAGACAAAAGACAAAATAGTTTTCCCCAAGATTGGTTGATTCATCATCCTGCCTTGAAAGCGGGTCAAAAAGATCAACAGTAGTGGGTTTTCGCTATCAGTTATAGCCATTATAAGAATGCTACTTTGTGATTGAAAAAAAAAAATGAGTGGATGGCTAGGAACACCAAGATACACAAAGGATTAGTAATAGAGATTCTCAAAATTATCCAAAGGAAAGGGTATTTATCATCATAAAAAAAAAAAGAATCTAAATTGAAAATTGAGGCTTTAATTTTGTAGAAATGAGCAGGCAGTACTCCTCATGATTCCGATCCAGAGTTTTCCCCTACCCGCCAATTATGAAAATGATTATCCGAAACGAAAGAATCCTTTCTTTTTTATGTAAAGTATCCTTTTTTGCGAAAGAAGAAGAGGAAGGACAAAACTTTTCATTCTAATAATAAAAAACAAAAAAGACAGAGATCTTTTTTGTTTCTTTCTTTACTATTTATTCACTTTATTTATATTACTAGAGATCAAGTCTGTGTCATAATGGATAAACTATTCAAATGTAAAATGTCTAATTCTTCTTTGTAATCAAAAATCAGAAGTTGAAATAGCTATTGGTAGTTTTCTATTTTTAGAAAGAATATTGTGACTTTTTCTTTTTTTATTCCTTTTTATTTTTATTATTTATTTTTTTATTCTTATTATTTTATATATGAGTAGTCTTTTATTGAAGATATAAGTAGTCTTTTATTGAAGGATTTACACTATTAATTGAGAAAGCAAATTTTCATTTTTAAAGGATAAGATAAATTCAGAAGTCTTTGTTTTTTTAGTATTATGACAGACAGAATTTCATTGGTCGAATTTGAAGATGCCCGATAAATTTTTATCCTCTTTATCCTACACATATCTCAAGACAACTAATACAATCGGGTCTTTCTATTTTTTATGGCTTTAGAGGAGCCGTATGAGGTGAAAATCTCATGTACGGTTCTGGACTAGCGCTGAGAACAGTGATGTTATCACCGACTAGGATTATCTAACAGTTTAAGTACAGTTGATATAGTGGAAGCGCAATCAAAATATGGTTTTTGGGGGTGGAATTTGTGGCGTCAACCTATAGGGTTTATCATCTTTTTTATTTCATCCTTAGCAGAATGCGAGAGATTGCCCTTTGATTTACCAGAAGCAGAAGAAGAATTAGTAGCAGGTTATCAAACGGAATATTCGGGCATAAAATTTGGTTTATTTTATGTTGCTTCCTATCTAAATTTATTAGTTTTTTCTTTATTTGTAACAGTTCTTTACTTGGGTGGGTGGAATATTTCTATTCCGTACCTACCACTTCCTGCACTTTTTGAACTAACTAAAGTAAGTGGAGTCTGTGAAACAACACTGGGGATTTTTATTACATTGGTTAAAACTTATTTGTTCTTGTTCATTGCTATCACAACAAGATGGACTTTACCGAGACTCAGACTGGATCAACTTTTAAATCTTGGATGGAAATTTCTTTTACCTATTTCTCTTGGTAATCTGTTATTAACAACGTCTTTTCAACTCCTTTCACTATAAAATAATACTTTTCTATAGACCCGACTTGTCTCACAAAGAGAAAGAAACAAAGATAAATTTATCCATACATAGTCACAATATGTTCCCTATGGTAACTGGTTTTATGAATTATGGTCAACAAAGCATACGCGCTGCAAGGTACATTGGTCAAAGTTTCCTTATTACCTTATCGCATGCAAATCGGCTGCCTGTAACGCTTCAATATCCTTATGAAAAATTCATCCTATCAGACCGTTTTCGCGGTCGAATTCATTTTGAATTTGATAAATGCATTGCTTGTGAAGTATGTGTTCGTGTCTGCCCTATAGATCTCCCTGTTGTTGATTGGAAATGGGAAACTTTGATTCGAAAGAAACGCTTGCTTAATTACAGTATAGATTTTGGAATTTGTATATTTTGTGGCAATTGCGTTGAGTATTGCCCAACAAATTGCTTATCAATGACTGAAGAATATGAGCTTTCTAGTTATGATCGTCACGAATTGAATTATAATCAAATTGCTTTAAGTCGTTTACCAATGTCAATAATTGACGATTATACAATTAGAACTATTTTGAATTCACCTGAAAAATAAAAAAGAAACTTCCTTTGATTAAAAAACAATCCATTTTGAATTACTTTGAATTACAATGATGAAACAAAAATGTAGTTTTGATTTAAAGGAGGATTTCAAGGAATATTTTAAAGAAAAAAAAAAAAATAGTGAAAAGAATCAAATAGAGTTTCTTGCATTTTGTTTGGTCAATAACTAACTCTCAAAATGATAAATCCCACTTCTTTCTATTTAGTGAAAATAAAATATGAACAAATTAGTTAGTTTAGTTACTCTTAATTACTTAGTTAAAATCATTTCAGTATTCAATTTGGTTTGAAACCCCAGTCTAGTAGTATATCTCTAATCAAATCAAAGATTGGAAATTGCAAATTGTAAATTTAATTCCAGTCCTTTTTTTGTTTTCCATAAAGAATAAGAGTAGTTTATTTTCGATAAAGAATAAGAGTAGTCCAATAATTCGAGATCCGCAGTAATTTACATCTGCAATAATTTCAACCCTTTAGGATTTTTTTTGAATGCAATTAGGTAGGAACAAACCTATTTTACAAATAATAATCAAGTTTTTCCTGGTCGTGTCAATAAGTTCATGAAAAAAAAACTATTTTATTTTTATTATCTACAATTTTACGTACAATGGATTTGCCTGGACCAATACATGATTTTCTTTTAGTCTTTCTCGGATTAGGTCTTCTGTTTGGAGCGCTTGGGGTGGTATTCCTTACCAACCCAATTTATGCTGCCTTTTCATTAGGATTGGTTCTTGTTTGTATATCATTATTCTATATTTTATCAAACTCCCAGTTTGTAGCTGCTGCACAGCTCCTTATTTATGTGGGAGCTATAAATGTTTTAATTTTATTTGCGGTGATGTTCCTGAGTGGTTCAGAATATTCCAAAGGGGAAAATCTTTGGAATGTTGGCGATGGGGTTACTTCCTTAGTTTGTACGAGTACTTTTGTTTCACTAATTAGTGTTATTCTGGATACGTCCTGGTATGGAGTTATTTGGACTACACGAACAAATCAGATTATAGAGCAAGATTTAATAAGTAACGGTCAACAAGTTGGCATTCATTTATCAACCGATTTTTTTCTTCCATTTGAATTCATTTCAATAATTCTTTTAATTGCTTTGATAGGTGCCATTACTATGGCTCGTCAATAAAAGGAATTTTTAATAAAAAACCACAATCCAAATTAAACTTTCATCTTATCAGCGCATTTATTTTACTTCAATTTGATTTAAAATTTTATTGGAAGATTATTCATTTATAAATTAGATTCTTTTATTTGATTTATTAACAATCTTTTCTTTGATTTATTAACAATCTATTTTTTTTTCAGCTTTTGTGATATTTTTAGTCAACCGAATCTCTTGAGATTGAATTCTTGTTCCTATTAACAGAAAGAAGGGAAAAACGAATAAGGAGTTGGTATATGATGCTCGAAAATGCACTTATTTTTAGTGCTTATTTATTTTCTATTGGTATCTATGGATTGATCACCAGTCGAAATCTGGTTAGAGCCCTTATGTGTCTTGAACTTATCTTGAATGCAGTTAATATCAATTTTGTAACATTTTCTGATTTTTTTGATAGTCGACAATTAAAAGGAAACATTTTCTCAATTTTTGTTATAGCTATTGCAGCCGCCGAAGCAGCTATTGGGTTGGCTATTGTTTCCTCAATTTATCGTAATAGAAAATCAATTCGTATCAATCAATCTAATTTGTTAAATAAGTAGTCTTACTAATATTCTATTTAATAATGTAAACTCGAATATTTATCAACTCGAATCGGCAGAGACGACATGTAATATCTTGTTTGTCAAAACCTAATAAATTCAAGTATTTTAGTTCGATCTCATGAGGCAATCAATCCGGAATTTTCAATAGAAAAAAAAAGTATGGTAAATCATTGATTCATCTGGTATCTAAATATATCATTGATTTAGAAATGGACTAGATCGAAACTTTAGGACGTTAAAAAAAAAAATGGAGAGAGCAAATGTCCCATTCAGTAAAGATTTATGATACATGTATAGGGTGTACTCAATGTGTCCGAGCTTGTCCCACAGATGTATTAGAAATGATCCCCTGGGACGGATGTAAAGCTAAGCAAATTGCTTCGGCCCCAAGAACGGAGGACTGTGTTGGTTGTAAAAGATGCGAATCCGCATGTCCAACAGATTTTTTGAGTGTTCGAGTTTATTTATGGCATGAAACAACCCGAAGCATGGGTCTAGCTTATTGATACTCTCCCTAAAACTCCACTTGAATCGGGCTTCTTTTTTGTTTACCGACAAAACCCGTGCCCAAAATTATTAAATTTGGATTAGTATTTTCAAGCACGGGTTTTTCTGATCCAAGTGTATCTTGTTTTTACCATGAATTCTTTTCCTTGGTTAACACTATTTGTAGTTTTACCGATATCTTCGGGTTTATTAATTTTATTTTTCCCCCATAAGGGAAATAAGATAATTCGATTGTATACTTTATTTATTTGTATTTTAGAACTCCTTTTAATGACTTATGCATTTTCATATTATTTCAAATTGGACGATCCCTTAATCCAATTACCAGAGGATTTTAAATGGATCCACTTTTTTGATTTTCACTGGCGATTTGGAATCGACGGGCTCTCTATAGGACCTATTTTCTTGACAGGATTTATTACAACTTTAGCTACTTTAGCGGCTTGGCCAGTTACTCGGAATTCCCGCTTATTCCATTTTATGATGTTAGCGATGTATAGCGGTCAAATAGGATTATTTTCTTCGCAAGATCTTTTACTTTTTTTTATCATGTGGGAATTAGAATTAATTCCCATTTATCTACTTCTGGCCATGTGGGGGGGAAAGAAGCGTCTATATTCAGCTACAAAGTTTATTTTGTATACTGCGGGAAGCTCTATTTTTTTATTAATGGGAGCTTTTGGTATCGCTTTATATGGTTCCAATGAACCAACATTCCATTTTGAAACATTAGCCAATCAGCCCTATCCTGTGGCCCTAGAAATACTCTTCTATATTGGATTTCTTATTTCTTTTGCTGTCAAATCACCGATTATACCCTTACATACATGGTTATCAGACACCCATGGCGAAGCACATTATAGTACTTGTATGCTTCTGGCCGGAATCTTATTAAAAATGGGAGCCTATGGATTAGTTCGAATCAATATGGAATTATTGCCCCACGCCCATTCTCTATTTTCTCCTTGGTTCATAATAGTCGGTGCAATGCAAATCATCTATGCCGCTTTAACATCTTTTGGTCAGAGAAATTTAAAAAAAAGAATAGCCCATTCTTCTGTATCTCATATGGGGTTCATACTTCTAGGAATTTCCTCTATAACCGATCTGGGACTCAATGGAGCCATTTTACAAATAATATCACATGGACTTATTGGCGCTGGACTTTTTTTCTTGGCAGGAACAAATTATGATAGAAGGCGGCTTCTTTATCTTGACGAAATGGGTGGAATGGGTATCCCAATGCCAAAAATATTTACGCTGTTTAGTATTTTATCACTAGCCTCCCTTGCATTACCGGGCATGAGCGGTTTTTTTTCGGAATTGATAGTATTTTTTGGTATAATTACTGCAAAAAAATATCTTTTTTTGTCAAAAATACTAATTTGTTTTGTAATAGCAGTTGGAATGCTATTAACTCCTATTTATTTATTATCTATGGTACGCCAGATGTTCTATGGATACAAGCTGTTTAATGCCAAAAACTCTTCTTGTTTTGATTCTGGGCCGCGGGAATTATTTGTTTCGCTTTCAATCCTTCTGCCCGTAATAGGTATCGGTATTTATCCGGATTTCGTTTTCTCATTATCAGTTGACAAAGTTGAAACTATTATATCTACGTATTTTTATAATTAAAATTACAAATTATTTAATTAATTAAATAATGAAAGGGCAAGTTCGGAATTTCATTGAAAAAAAAAAAAACTGCTTTTTTTTCTGTTAATTTCTATTTAAGTAAAAATCGATGAATTGGAACCAGATATTTTTTTTGTTCATTTGTGAGAACCTTTTGAAATCGGTGAAATCATTCTATTACGTGATTCAAAAGGTTCTCGGCGACTTACCTGAAGCTTCTTCTATATATCCTAACCTAGGATTGTATTCTTCAAACTTGTTTTTCACCTCAAGTAGCTAGTAATGTAAATGAACCATAACTATGTAATCCGATTCCTAATAAATTCACTCCAAAATAGCATATCCAAATTACAAGAAAACCTATAGAAGCAACAATTTCGGAATTGAAACCTTCAACATTTTTTCGAGTATGGAAATAAATCGCAAATAGGGTCCAAGTAATAAATGCCCAAGTTTCCTTTGGATCCCAATTCCAATAGGATCCCCACGCTTCATTAGCCCAGACGGCTCCTGAAAGGATTCCTATAGTTAAAAAGACAAATCCTAGACTAATAATCCGATAAACCCAACGATCTAATTGTTGAATCAATTGGAACCTATAATAATTCCAAGAAGAAAGAAAAAAGGAAGTTCTGAAACTTTTTTTGCTTTCCATCTCATATTGGATCTGATCAAAGGAAAATATATTATTTAAATTTAATAAATTTTTTCTTATATCAAAAATTCTTCTGGCTTTTCGAAATCGAATGACTAGAAGTGCGACTGCTAATAATGATCCGCATAAAAGAGCTGCATAACCCAATACCATCATACTTACGTGCATCATTAACCACTGAGATTGGAGAGCCGGTACTAAGCTTTCAGATGGATGTATGTCAGTTAAAAGACCCGAAGTAGTAAAGCCTTGGGTAAACAAAGTACTGGGGGAAGTTATTGCACTTAAAAAATTTTTATGTTTTTTAAAATAGGGACCTATATGGATAATACAAAAAACCCAGGAAAGAAAGATTAATGATTCATATAAATCACTTACTGGTAAATGTCCCGAAGAAATCCAACGAGTAACTAATAATCCTGTTATACAGAAAAAAATAAGTATCATACCCTTTTCTGACGAATTAGATAGTCCTACAAATTCATCGCTTAATAAGCTTATCAAATGAATTGTAATTACCATTACAATGACTGAAAAAGATATATGAGTTAATATATGTTCGAAAGGCGAAAATATCATAAGAATTCTTTAAAAGGTTAAAAGGGTGAAGTGAAGTTCCTTGTATTTTATATGGAATTTCAATCCGAAATTGAATTGATTATAGAACTTATTTTATTTATTTTTTTTTTTTTTTTTTTTTAACAAAATATATAAAATATATTATGCCGCCACTCGGACTCGAACCGAGATGCTCTAGCACTGCTTCCTAAGAGCAGCGTGTCTACCGATTTCACCATAGCGGCTTGCTCGAAATAATAATAACCCATTTTGAGTTAATCGTCCAGTTTCCAGGAGTTAATTGAATGAACTATTTTATTAGTAAATATTGAAATTCCGGAATATAAATTGCTTTAATGAATTCAATTCAATTCAACAAATAAGCTAAGTAAGGTAAATTAAAATATGGATTTGCACTTTATCCCAATCATCCTTCACCTTCTCCTAATCATCCTTATTGTTATCATCTTTAGTTTAGTATCATTTATTACTATCTCCATTTTAGTTCATTTAATTTTTTTTTTTCTTTATGGATCCAAAATTCCGTACTACCCTTAAAAAAAAACCAAGTTTGAACCTTGAAGCTTACTCCATTATTCTTAACAACTGTTTTTTTTTAACCTTTGAAAAAAAGAGTCCTACTTTAGAATTCATTCAATCGACAAAAGACCTTATCAATTTATACTTGAATGTATATTTTTTTAGAACTTTTTGATTGAAAAAATAAGAAATTTGCTTTATTCTCATGTCAAGACCAGTTATACTATTCCGACCTATTCCGACGTTTGATTTTTTAGTTGTTGCACAAGAAAAACTTTTTGAATTAGTAGTCGAAAGATATTTTGCTAAGTAAAAAACTTTCAAGGCTGCTCGATATTATTTTCTTTTCAAAATATTTTTTGAATACGTTTTTTTTTTATAGAAAAGTGCGCTTTTTTTGGAACTGCCATAAATTTTTTTTGTTTTTATTGTTATAATTAGATGGTAAAGACATATATTATTAAAATAAAATCGTTCTTTACTACTAGAATTTATTATTGAGTTACTTTTTGAAGTCTACTCTTTTCATAAAATAATAAAAAGTATTCTGGATTTTTCTTTCTTTTTCGTCTTACTATATGAATATTGATAAGTAAAGATCTTTTTTATTTTATAAGTTCTATAAAAAGGGAGTCCGCCTTTTTTTATTTTTCTACAATTCTTTATGGTGCATTCATTCAAAAATTTTAGGCAGCAAATTTTACATATCTTTTTTTTAGTATTCCGTTTTCTCTCTTATTAGTATTACTTTTTGACTAACTTCTTTAATTTCATAAAAAAAAAAGGCTGCGGAATGAGGAAAAAGAAATAAAAAATTATGACTATTCATTTAACAATTATGACTATTCATTTTTAATTCAAACAAATAATAAGCATTTTAAATAATAAGATTTTTTTTATGGAATGTACATATCAATATTTATGGATCATCCCTTTTATTACACTCCCAGTAACTATCTTCATAGGAGGGGGGCTTCTCCTTTTTCCGAAGGCAACAAAAAAACTTCGTCGTAGATGGGCTTTTCCGAATGTTTTAGTGTTAAGTATAGTTATGGTTTTTTCGACCGGTCTTTTTATTCACCAAATAAATAGCAGTTCTATCTATCACTATGTATGGTCATGGACTATCAATAATGATTTTTCTTTAGAGTTTGGACTCTTCATTGACTCACTTTCTTCTATTTTATCAATATTAATTAGTACAGTTGGAATTCTCGTTCTTTTTTATAGTGACAATTATATGTCTCATGATCAAGGCTATTTGAGATTTTTTACTTACATGAGTTTTTTCAATACTTCAATGTTGGGGTTGGTTACTAGTTCTAATTTGATACAAATTTATATTTTTTGGGAATTGGTTGGAATGTGTTCTTATCTATTAATAGGTTTTTGGTTTACGCGACCTATTGCATCAAATGCTTGTCAAAAAGCATTTGTAACGAATCGTGTAGGGGATTTTGGCTTATTATTAGGCATCTTAGGTCTTTATTGGCTAACGGGTAGTTTCGAATTTCTGGATTTGTTCGCACTAGTCACTAACTTGATTTATAACAACGAGGTTAATCTTTTATTTGTTTTTTTATGTACTATTCTAGTATTTTCTGGTGCTCTTACTAAATCAGCGCAATTCCCTCTTCATATCTGGTTACCAGATGCGATGGAAGGGCCTACTCCTATTTCGGCTTTGATACATGCAGCTACTATGGTAGCTGCTGGAATTTTTCTTGTAGCTCGACTTTTTCCTCTTTTGAAAGTTCTACCTTACCTGATGAATCTAATCGCTTTGATAGGTATAATAACAGTACTTTTAGGAGCTACTTTAGCTCTTGCTCAAAAAGATATTAAGAGAAGTTTGGCTTATTCTACAATGTCTCAATTGGGTTATATGATGTTAGCTCTTGGTATGGGCTCTTATCGAACTGCTTTATTTCATTTGATTACTCATGCCTATTCAAAAGCATTGTTGTTTTTAGGGTCAGGATCTATTATTCATTCAATGGAAGCTCTTGTTGGTTATTCTCCAGCTAAGAGTCAAAATATGAGTCTTATGGGTGGTTTAATAAAACATCTTCCAATTACAAGAACGGCTTTTTTATTAGGAACCCTTTCCCTTTGTGGTATTCCCCCTCTCGCCTGTTTTTGGTCAAAAGATGAAATTCTTAATGCTAGTTGGGTCTATTCGCCTATTTTTGCCATCATAGCTTATTTCACAGCAGGATTAACTGCATTTTATATGTTGCGAGTTTATTTACTTACTTTTGAAGGACATTTCAATGTTAATTTTCAAAATTACAGCGGAAAAACAAATAGCTTCTTCTATTCAATATCTTTATGGGGTAAAGAAGAAAAAAAAATGCTAAAAAAAAGGACTTTAGTCGCTTTATTAATAATGAATAATAATCAAGGGGACTCGTTTTTTCCCAGGAAGGCATCTCAAATTGATGGGAGTGTAATAAATAGGATTCGACCCCTTATTACTATTCCTTTTTTTCGCACTAAAAGTATTGTCTCCTATCCATACGAATCGGACAATACTATGTTATTTCCTATCCTTGTTTTGGTACTATTTACTTTGTTTATAGGGGTTATAGGAATTCCTTTGAATCAATTCAAAGGAATTCCATTGGATATATTATCTAAACTATTCATTCCGTCTTTAAACCTTTTGCATCAAAGCTCAAAAAATGATTTTAATTGGTATGAATTTTTAATCAATTCTACTTTTTCAGTCCTTATTTCTTTTTTTGCAATATTTATAGCATGCTCGTTATATCATCCTATTTATTCATCTTTACAAAATTTCCAATTTTTGAATTCACTTGCTAAAAAAGGTACTAAGAGACCTATTAGCGACAAAATAATAACTGTCGTATATCATTGGTCTACTAATCGGGGTTATATAGATGCTTTTTATGCAATATCTTTCATTAAAGGTATAAGAGGATTCGCTAAAATATTTTCTTTTTTTGATAGACGACTAATTGATGGAATTATTAACGGAGTTGGTGCTGGCAGTTTTGTTTTTGTCGAAGGTTTGAAATATCTAGGCGGAGGCCGCATTTCTTCTTATCTATTCTTGTTTTTATTTTATTTATTCATTTTTTTAATTAAGTATATACACTTTTTTTAATTATATCAATGAGTCTTCTTATGTTTGTTTTATTCTTTTGTTTTATTCTTTTGTTTCACGAAATAAAAGATTTCGTGAAACAAAAGAATAAAAAGGTCTTCGTTACCTATTCAATAAAAGGCTTGTTCGGGAATTACATAACGAGGTAATAATCTCAAATATATTTAAAAATAACCCTGCTGTAAAACCAAACTAAAAAGCCCAAAGTCAATTTCCGACGCAGATTGAGGTCGCCCCGAGTTTCCAATTCAAACCTTATCCCGAACCCGAAACTGCTTGGGTTCGGATCAGCCAAACTGATTCGAACAACTCCAATCAAATAATCCACAAGAGAATCTCGAGTCTCGCTTTCTAGACCCTCGAGTCTTATTTCTTTGTGGTGAGGGTTGAAAAAAATCTTTTCTCCATAACCGCAGACATCTAGGTAAATAAAATCTTTACCCGAAATGGGCTTACGTGCGAGCCGTAAACGAGAATACGACTGCTCGATCCGTTTCTTAAAGTGCTCGTCGCGTTCGACGGTCGCATTCCAAGGAATTTGGCTGTCAAGTCGGTCCTGATAGAGCGTATTATAGAAACGCTTTAAATTTTTCGTTCGAAATTTAGAACGCGCTTTGATCTCTTTCTTGATTGAGGTATTGGTTAGACGGAGATAAATTTTTAGCACACCATGCGCTGTGAATAAAATTTTGACTGGGCCTAAACTTCGGACCTTTAGCCGACCTTTGTAGTCTGCTTTTTTTTGGTTTAAAAGCGCTTCTTCTTTTGCCCATTCCAAATAATAACCGGGGCCGCGGAGCAGTTTCAAAAGAAAAATATAGATTCGGATCAATTCGATTTCTAGGAGAACCCAGCGATCAAAGAGATTTATCATATGTTCCAACAATTCTGCTTTTCTGTCATTTGCATGCCAATCTTCGACAAGATATTCCAAAATCCTCTTACTGAGCTGGGATAGACCGGAATTCAGCAGCATGATTACGTCGAGGTTAGAGGAGAGACTTAGGAAAGGTGCCGTTGTGATTGTCGAACCCTCGATTTTTGATTTTTGAGTGATCCGGTCGCCTTCGGGATTCCTATCCCTTTCTTTTTTGAACTCACTTGTGACTAGTTGGGGTCGGTGTGACCCGCCCTGATCCCAGTTCTGGGACTCCTGTTTCATCTGCAGCCTTATCCAATTGCTGTGATCAGTTCTTAGATAACTCCGTAGCGAGAATCCCCCTACAATGACTAAATAGATAGAAAGGCCTAAAATCCTAAGGCTTCGCCGCGTCTTTGCTCCAAAAGAGGCGGTATGGTACGAACGAATGATATATCGAAGAAGGCTCATAACAAGAATATTCCTCTTCTTTTTTTGAAATTTTCGAATGACATTTTCAAAAATTGAATGAAAATGAAATTTCATAAAATTTCATAAACTGGAATTAAAACTGAACTAAAGGATCAATATGAATAGGATAAATGGTCAATATTTCTCGAAGTCTAATTATATTACAAAGAATAATGGGATGGATTGGATCCATACCCTATTTGAACTCTATATATAATATTTCTATAATGATATTTATTTTTTGATCTTCTTTTTCGGGAGGCTTTCCACAAGCGCAAATTCCACTTTTTATAGGTCCAAAAATTCTTTCACAAAATAATCCATCTTTTTCAGGTTTTTTGGTTTGGTAATGAAAACTATAGTGTTTTTTGACTTCTCCAACAATCTCTCCATTAGGAAGAATTTTTTGGGCCCAAGCACGGATTTGTTGAGGCGAAACTAATCCAATTCTGAGTTGTTGATGTTTATACCAATCGATCATAGAAGAAAAATTATGATTCATTCCGATTAAGCTTCCTTCCTATTCATCTGGAAGTTCTTCTCAGATACAAGGAAATGGTTCAGTTCCAGAGCGAAATATCGTAGTTCTATGATGAGCTTTCTATAATGAGTTATCAAAAAATGAATGGTTCCTAGGTTTATTAAGACTAAGAAAGAATAACCGAATTGAGTTCATGACTTTACGTCAGTCGGGTTAGGGGCCGATAAAGAATTTTGATTTCCGAACTTCATTAGACTCGAAGGGGAGCAGTGTAGGAGAAATCGAATTGTACATAAATGATAAAAGCTTCAAAGGCCTCGAAAATGCTAAAATGCTATGGAGACTGAACAAAAAAACGAACCTCACCGAGGTTTCAACGGGGGATATTGATGGATCCTTATTATACTGAACCGACTGCCGTTAGTGGTACCAAACCAATAGCGATTCATACAAGCTAAATCTTCCACTCGATAATTAGGCCAAAGAAAAAACTTTAATTTAATGAAGTTCTTTTTATCTCTATCAAAATGTTTGCTTTTATCCAGAATGGGATCGTTATTTTTTATGTTATTACCATTGCAATTTTCTCTGTTTATGAGATTCTGAGTATTCTTTTTTCTATTTTTTGAATTGAAAGAAATTAGAATTCTCAATGCCCGACGACGTTTAGAGGATAAAAGATTTTCAGGAATAAGTAAATCAGAATGATCTTTTTTCTTTTCTTCGATAAAATTTTTTTTATCAAGATACTGTTTTTCTCCATATCTTCGATTCATTTCTTGATTCATTTCTTGTTTGCTCTTATGAACCAATGAAAGTCTTACTGTCTTATATAGAATTGAATCACCATCCAATTGAAAAAAATCAAGCCCGACGAGATCAACTATTCCCCATTTTGAGATGTCTGAAACAGCTTTGTTTTGAGCTACCAACAGCTCCAGCTCGACTTCGTTGCTGATAATAGATTCTACAACAAGTGCTTTTGGGAGTGCATATTTGGTCATAAAAGACCATAGTTTCATAGTAGTGATTAGTTGGTTGAAACTTAAAAACGCGCTGTATCTTAGTTGATGACGCAAAAACATCGGTTTTATAAATGGCCTCTCATGAGGCTGTACAAACATCACTAGATCCGACATAAGATTTGTTCCACGAACACAATATTTGAAATGGTTTCTCTTTTTTTTTCTTTCTCTTGCTCTTTCTTTTCTTTCTTTTTCCTTTAATTTTTCCCTGTTTTTTCTTTTTCTTTTTTCGAGTTTTAGTCTTATTGCTCTTTCTCTTCTTTCTTTTTGCAGTTGTAGTCTTTTTAGGCTTTCTCTTTTTTCTTTTTGCAGTTGTAGTCTTTTTAGGCTTTCTCTTTTTTCTTTTTGCAGTTGTAGTCTTTCTTCTTTTGTCATTTTTGTTTTTTCTTTTCGCCAGTTGTCCATTCTTTTTTCAAAGAGAGTTTCTTTGTCCTTGGGATAGTTCAGAATCACTTTTAGGTCATTTCTGGACACACCCTCTTTTCCTTGTTTTTTGTATGGGTACAGTTTATCTTCTATAATGGCTTGTATTTCTTTATTTCTTAGCCTTAGACCATAGGATCTTGCATGCATTAGCTCATTTTGTTCCATTAAAAAAGAATATACTTCGTCCATTGATAGAATCTCTGGTTTTTGGTCATCCAAATTTGTAGTTTCATAAACAAGTGATTTCTTTGGTATTAACCATGGGTTTTTATTATATAGGGTGAAAAGGATAAATAATTTTCGAAAGAACCACAATTCAAATTCAAAATCGCCTCGGGTAAGATTTTGTTCTTTATTCATTCCCATCCAATCAAAAAGGTTTTTTTTTATATTGGACGATTTGTCTTCCCCTTCCCCCTCTCCTTCCCCTCCCACTTCGTTAGTTTTAAGAATTGGAACAAAAGAAAGATCTTCGTTTTTATGTGCGCTTCCGGTATGGATCCATGAATCAATATCAATCTTCCTTCTAAGACAAAAATCGAGAATTCCCCAATCAAAATAGTTTCTAGTTAGTCTCAGAATATCATGTTCTGATATAGCATTTTTGAGTATAGAGACATTGAATAGTTTATTGTGATCTGTTTTATAAGAAAGCTTTTTATTATTAGTTACTTGGAGTAGGGATCTTTGTAATGGTGAACTATACAAATCTTTCTTATTGTCATAATTAAGAAATTGATAGGCTAAAAGATTATAGTTATAATCTTTTTTAGAATTCTCTTGGGAATTCGATAAGGAGTCTGTTTCAAAATCATTTTTTTTTTTCTTTAATTTCTCTTTTTCATATAAATTCAATTTGTCTAAAGTTTTTAAATCTGTATTTTGAACCATACGGCGTTGATTTATTCGATTTCTCCAATTTTGCCGTTTTTTTAATTTAGACCGTGTAATCTGGAGGAAATTCGATTTATATTGAGAATGACTTCTTAACCAGTTTTTCCATTGATTCATTCCAGAATTTGGAAAATTTGGATCTTTTAATTCCAAATGAAATAAACTTTGGATTCCAAACAAATCTTTGATTTCATTTTTGATTTCATTGTTAAGAAAAAGAGATGTCCCGGAATATTGAAGGACAGATCTTAATTTAGATAAGTTAGGAATTGGAATTTGAGATAATTTTAAAAATACATATGCTTGTGATATGTCATAAACATTTTTTGAATCCTTATTGAGTGATTTTATTATAAGTGAAAGAAACCGATTGAGTGATTTTATTATAAGTGAAAGAAACGGAAGAGTATTTTGATTTGTTTTCTCCATTTTTTGATTAATATCATTTGGTTTTCTTCTTGATTCAAGAACAAGTTGTGCCCCGAGCCTAGCTATCTTACTGATATCTAGAAAGATTTCTATATATAGCCTTTCAATCCAAATTTTTATAAAAAAGTTGGATTGACGAACTAATCGACTCTTTTTTCTTTTGACTATCTGCAAAATTTTTTTTGACGATTTGAATTGGAATTCTTTAGCATTATAACTTATTTTCTTCGAACTCCTATTTTTCTCTGAAGGTAGCCATTTTTGGTTCTTTTTTTTTGTCACTTTTTCTATTTTATTTTTTATTTGGCTTGTTCTATCAGCCAGATCTTTCATTTGGGTCGAAAATGGATAAATCATCCAGTTATTAGTATTGATTAGTGAATCTTTTTCCTTTTTAGGTTCAGTCAATTTATCTAGTTCTCTCAATTTCATTTTCTTCCTTTGATTTGTTTTTGAAAGTGGTTTTTTTTTTTTTTTTCGTTTTTTTAGAAATTTATTTTTCAACTTTCGAATTGTTTTTTTTAATTCTGTAAGGACAGGTTCGGTAAGTTGAAAAAGGACAAGTTGGCTTCCCGTATCAAAATTATCATAGGGCTCGGGAACTTCTGTTCCCCAAAATGTTAAAAAACAAACGTAATCTTTTGTCAATCCCTTTTCCGATATCTTGTTAGAAGGGAATTCCCCATTAGATCTGTGGGATGGTTTTAGGCGAAAAGGATATACTATTTTGATTTGAATACCCAGTGTAAACTGCAAAAACAGGTTTTCTATCAAGAATTGTTGGTCAAAGAAGTTCTCGGGCAATTCATCTCCCGAATAGTCACATATAATATGGACTTCTTTTTTCAAATCTTCGAAATCCTGAGCCCATTCGGTAGTTCCGAAAAAAAGTTTACGAATGATATTTTTAACTAGTATTAATGCAGGTATGAATACTTTTTTTCTAAGAAAGACATTCATTAGTAAAAGACAACTCCTAATTAGTTGAAGAGATGGAAGGGTTTCCCAGAAATGGATTGGCCTTGTACTTGTTGTGCTTGTTTTTGTATCTTCGTATAGTTTGACTAGTCTTTTCTTCCGTTCTGCCGTCGATTCGAATTGCCCTTTTTTTTCTTTTGTTTTGTTTTTGTCAAAATCTGAAATATCCTTATCCTTACTCAAATCGGAAATCAAAATGTTGAATTCTTTCTTTTTATTTTGAAATATTGAAGTTATAAACTCTTTATATATCAAATTAGAAAGTATATTTATAACCAATATGTTTATCAGCTTTCTTATCATCCTTGCAAAATACAAAACAGTTTTCTCCAAAAATAGGTATGTTCTGTCCAAAAAAAGTAAGGAATGCGGCCTTAGTTGAAACAGTCTCCCAATAGCTGTTTTACACTGTTGTGCTCGCAGAGAACCTGATATTAAAGATTCACCAAAGAAGGGCTTTGGTTCTGGCTTAGAAATTTCCAGACGAATTTGATTGAATTGAGTATCTTTCTCTTCACCCCAACCAAAAGGATCAAATTGACCCACTTCCCAATCGTATTTTGTAGGGGCCTGCTCAATTAATAAATCTTCCACGTTGTCTGATATAAGTAAATAAAACTTTTTCCGTGTTGCCATTTTGATGTCCAGACTTTCAAAAAGATCTTCCATTGTTTCGTATGAATGTAGAAGCATTTTTTTCCTTAGCATTTCTCTTATTCTTACCTTTTCTTTTTTTTTTATAGGATTTTTTCTAAATCTTTGATTCTTAAAATCTACATCGAACGAACAATTGGTGAAAAAAAAGTTGAAAATGCTTGTTTTCGTTGTAAAATCTATTGAATTTATGTTGTGCAACTCTATTTTGTTCAAATCTGTTATTCTTCTTTCATCTTCTTCTTGTAGTTTAAGAAATCTTTTAGAAAAATCTTTCAAAAAATGAAAATCACCTTGAAAATAATGAGGATATTCTTCACAATACTCTTGCAAAAACTTTACTACAATCAGAAAGAATATTTTATTTTGGGAATTTGGTAATTTTTTATTATTAAAAAACAAGACCCTATTATTATTTGAACGGATTGGTCCACCTAATAAGGGATCATATAAACTCTCTACGTATTTTTTGTCCTTATACAATCGATACAATCGAGTCCTTTTTTCGAGTGTATTCAGACCAATAGATTGCTTATCTAGAGTTTTGACTCTATAACTAAACTCCTTAGTGATATTTTTTTGTTTTTCCTTCATTCTTTTTTTCCAAAGCTTAATGGATCTTCTTTCTTCTGATGTCAATAGGGATAGAGGTATATTTCTCAGTTTCATTGAGAGACGAATGGTTGAATCAATATTCCATTTTTTCTTCATTCTTTGTTCCCAAAGCTTCAAGGCTCCTTCTTCTGATGTCAATATAGATATCGTCCTTCGTATCATTTGCAAAAAAGTTGAGACATGAGGCGAACCCATAAAAGAAATTCTTTCGTTTCCATCACTTATACAGTTAGAAAAAGAATATTCTGACATTTTATCTAGTGGAACATCGTGAGTTCCTATATATATAAATGGTTGTCTTACGCGTGTATAGTCGAAAAGAGAAAAAGTAATCAATTTGTCAAACCATAGGAAATTTGCATTTTCATTTGTTTCGATCTCTTTTTTTTCGTGTTTGTTGACGCTTTCGGCATCCCTCTGGCTCCCTTTTTTCGACTCACTTTTTCCCATTTGGGGTAGGGGCGCCCAACTTTGCTCCCAATTCTGGGACTCCTGTTTCACCCGCAGCCTTATCCAATTGCTGTGATCAGTTCTTAGATAACTCCGTAGCGAGAATCCCCCTACAATGACTAAACAGGTAGCAAGTGTGAGAATCCTAAGGATTCGGTTCACTTCTTCTATCACTGCTGATACAAAGTATTGAAAGTCTAAGGTAAAGTACATCGATTGTGACACAACAAAGTCTACGCAGTCTGATCTAAAGTACCGACTAATGCTCTGATTGGATTTCAAGGAATCTAGAATGTATCGATTGGATTGAATAATGATATGCAATGGAATATGATGATTTTTCTGTATCCAGACGAATAGCAATCCAACGCATTTCGTGAATACAAAGTGACCAATTAAACAACCAATAAAACTACTTGTTAAAAATAACATCTTGTTGTTAGATCGAAACATATAAATGTTCAATAATCTCGACAAGACGACACTTGCCAAAAGGAAACTGTTGCATAATTGCCACATTAGATTATTGATGAATATAGAAAAAATGGTAAGATTCCGCAGAATGGTTAGATTTTTCTTATTCATTTCATTTCTGATAGTCAATCCGTATGAGTCGAGAAAGGTTTGTTGACTGTTCGAGAAGAAATACCACAAAAGATATGCTAGAGCTAGAACAGTTACTGTAGTAGGCCGGCACAATGCTACGTGGAAAGGGGCATAATAGATCGAACTGAACAGGAGCATTTGTCCCATAATAAAACCTGTTCGTGCTGCTTGCCTCTTCTCGTTCTCCATTTGTTCTTCGACGTCTTCGATAACCCAAGCTCGGAGAAAGAATAGATAAGACGGCCCAACCATGGCAAATGTAGTTAGCAATCCATAAAAAACCCCGACTACAATAACCGAATTAGAGAATCGGATAACGACCAATAAGAAATTCCCGACGAGCCAACTGGAACTGATTTTGATAAGTCTCATTTGCGTTTCCCTCCACCGCAATTTATTTGTTTCATTTTGTCTTTCTCTTTATTTCTTTATATGAAAATGAATTAAGTATATACACTTTTTTTAATTATATCAATGAGTTTTCTTATGTTTGTTTTATTCTTTTGTTTCACGAAATAAAAGATTTCGTGAAACAAAAGAATAAAAAGGTCTTGGCCAACTAGATTTTACGAAGTCGTTCCATTAAGGTACTCCTTTTTTCTAAAACTACTTGAATTAGTATTTCAAGTAGTTTTAGTAGTTTTAGAATAACAATGAGTAACTTAATCAGTTCTTCGAGTTCTTGTTGTAGACCAAATCTCTCTAATTTGTTAGAAAGGGGGTGTCTATTGAAGTGCATATCG